ACCTGGAATAGCTATTTACGATACTATGCAATTTGTACGACCAGATGTCCATACAGTATGCATGGGGTTAGCTGCCTCCATGGGATCTTTTCTCCTGGTCGGAGGAGAAATTACCAAACGTCTAGCATTCCCTCACGCTTGGCGCCAATGAGGTTTTTATTTGAAAGAAAAAAGAAGACTATGCCTTCGCCATATGAATATTAAGTAACAATAGCATGGCACTTCGAATTCGATATGAGAATTTTTTTCAAAACGTTAGATTATGTATCGAGAGAGTAGTATGAGATAAAAAAGATTTCCGATTTTCTCTTATCTATCGGGAGTCCAGTTCAGCGTCACAAACTTTTTTTGTTTTCACACCGGGAGACTCTTAACAAAATTTTTGTTATGAAAGAGCGCGAAAAACAAGATATTGAATCAAAAAGAAACTTTGGGATTGCTGAATCACAGACAACAAAATTAAATAAATATATACAGCAACGGAGCCGTCATAGTATTTTGGAAATCCTCTCAAAGGAAGGATGGCTTTTTGATCATTTACCTACATTTACCTATCTGCCCCAAGTCTGATAGATTTTCTTTCTTCAAGGGTAAGGGTCAATTTTATTGTAGAGCCGTATGCAATGCACAAATTATGCCTGTACGGTTGTTCAATTCTATCTTTTTTTATTATTCTTATTTTTCTTTTCTCTTCGCTTCATCATGCGAGATAAAGAAACCTTTTATTATGATCATCAGGGTAATGATCCATCAACCTGCTAGTGGTTTTTATGAGACACAAGTGGGAGAATTTATCTTGGAAGCGGAAGAACTGCTGAAATTGCGTGAAACCATCACAAGGGTTTATGTACAAAGAACGGGTAAACCATTATGGGTTGTATCCGAAGACATGGAAAGAGATGTTTTTATGTCAGCAACAGAAGCACAAGCTTATGGAATTATTGATCTTGTAGCAGTTGAATGAAAATAATGTAACATACATGGATTTCACGCAAATCCATGCATGAAATTTAATCTCCGAGGTTCTTAATTCTTTTAAATATAAGTAATTCATAATCAAATCATCCGGTTAGGATTAATCTAAACCAGCCCATTCATTATGTATATGATTCAACATGCCAACGATTAAACAACTTATTAGAAATACAAGACAGCCAATAAAAAATGTCACCAAATCCCCTGCGCTTCGGGGATGCCCTCAGCGCCGAGGAACATGTACTAGGGTGTATGTGCGACTCGTTTAGATCGTGAGCTGGCACAAAAAAAGAAAACTGCTTTTACAGTATCAAGGATCAGTACCGCTGAATAGGATAGAATGGAAGAAGGAATTTCATCCACTATATAAAAAATAAAATAGAAAAAAATCTATCATATCTCTTCATTGTGTATGAAATTTATGGTTTTCGTTGGTGCAAATCCAATCACCTCAATTCTCCATTGATAGCAAACGGTTATCCATTAAGCGGAAGAAATCTTATTTTAAAAACAAAAAGATTAGGTCCCCACTTTGGCAAGAACGGACTAACAGGGTCAGCTACCCAGCTAACTTTCATAATTAAATACCGTTACTGTATAGGTAGATCTCATTGTGAAAGACCTATTACTTTACTGGATAATTCATGGGTAGAGCCAAAGAGTGGGAACTATACAAGTTCCCAATAACATAAAGTAAAGGCTCCGGTGTATAGAAAAGACCTCACCGTTTAAGAAGTAACCATAAAAACGATGGAACCCACTTTTATTTTTTTATTTACTCTATTTTTAGACACCTAACAGAAGACAATTTCGTATTTCGCAGTGAAATATCTAAAAAAATCGTGGTCGGGGAGGTTATAGTAGCCAAAGCCATTGGAATTTTAATTTTATACATTGGAAAAATCCGTTTTGTTATTAAAAGACTAGGAAAGGGGAAAAGAATAACTGAAAGAACGGAAATCAATTAGTTATTCATCAAAGGTTCATTTATTCAATGACTAGAATTAAACGGGGATATGTAGCTCGGAGACGTAGAACAAAAATTCGTTTATTTGCATCAAGCTTTCGAGGAGCTCATTCAAGACTTACTCGAACTATTACTCAACAGAAAATAAGAGCTTTGGTTTCGGCTCATCGGGATAGGGATAGGCAAAAGCGAAATTTTCGTCGTTTGTGGATCACTCGAATAAACGCAGTAATTCGCGAAAATAGAGTAACTTATAGTTATAGTAGATTAATACACGATCTATATAATAAACAGTTGCTTCTTAATCGTAAAATACTTGCACAAATAGCTATATTCAATAGGAATTCTCTTTACATGATTTCCAATGAGATCATAAACGAAGTAGAATCCACCGGAATAATTTAAACGGAGTTCCCCGGAGAATGAACTCCGGGAGGATAGAATAAAAATTACTATGAGTAAATATTTTAAAATATTCAAAATGAATAAACACGTTCAATAAAAAAGTTTATTCTTTTCCGATTTAGTATTTATATTACGACACGATAATTCAATCTAGATTCTCGGATCTTTCGAGCAAAAAAAATACCAATCCGAACTCAAAGGAGGGTTGGAATTATAATTTTAGTGAAGAAAGAGTAAGGCGGCTAGTTATTACTAGTTCTAAGACCAGTAGTTCTGGGGGCCGACTCGGTTCTTTCAAATTGTTTCTCATTATTGAGAAAGGGTAACAAAGATAAAATACGAGCTTGTTTTATGGCAGTAGTAATTAATCGTTGTTGTTTCAAGGTCAATCTATTCACCCGTCTAGATAATATTTTTCCTTGTTCACTAATAAACCGACTAATTAAACTCATGTTTCTATAATCAATTCGATCCCCCGATTCAATCGGGGGCAAACGCTTACGAAAAGTTCTCTTGGATTTAAGAAAAGGTCGCTTGGATTTATCCATGGTTTGTTTGTTTATTCCTTATCCAGAAAATCCTATTTTGGTTAAAATGAATTAGAATTCAGAAATAGGATTTTTTTTATATATGTTATAGTTATATATAATGTTATTTTTTCTATTTCCTTGAAAGGAGGTACTCTATTTTTTTATCTCCCCATGAATGGTATGTTTGGAACAATAGCGACAGAATTTTCTCAATTCTAATCGATTAGGCGTATTCTGTCGGTTCTTTTGAGTAATATATCTGGAAATGCCCATCGATCTCTTACTCTTATTAGCACCGTTTCGGACACAAGCGGTACATTCCAAAATTACCCTTAGTCGGACATCTTTACCCTTGGCCATGAACCTCCTTTTAATTTTTGATTTACTCAACTCTTCTATTTTCAATTTGAAACGAAGAAGAAAGGCAGGAAAAAATATAAGTTACTCACTTCAAATCTAAAAGATCAATAATCAATAAAGTAATGAAAATCGTAGAAAATATAAATAATACAATTATTTCTAAACTCTATTTACAAATAGAAATACAGTTGTAAAATACTCTTGCCTTAGACCCACATTTCTATTCTACCCCATTCCGATATTCATGTAATTCAAACTTGAATCTGAGTCTCACAGACATTGAATCCGTTTTGATTCTTTCTCTTTCCTCCCTTATTCTAAATTCTAAAAAGGGAAAAAAGAGAAAAGAGGGGGGGATTAGTCACAAATATTTGATTGTATCTTTAATCTTTTTAATTCCTTTCCATGTCAATAACTAGAATGAAAAAAGGGGAATGTCAACGCATCCGGAAAAAAACGATTAATCTCTATCAATAAACCCGCTAAAGCTCCAAACCATAACGTGCTTAGAACTGGTGCCACGGAGAGATATGTTTTTAGATCTCGCATTCAAAACCCTCCTTCTTTTATTGTAATACATAAAAATAATGCATATATGATCAGATATGTAGTTAAGGACCTCTTCTAGTTGTACACAGAATCCCTAATTGAATTATACAATAATCTATTAAATAAATCATATTTTTCTTTTATTAAAACAGAAAAAAATACCCCCTACTTACCGAGTATTTCCTAAATAATTTATATATTATACTTTTACGGTGGGTTCTGTATTTCATATGTATACAAGTCTTTTACTATTATTTATATGTTAAATGAAACCAAAAAGACGAAATGGGCATAAATTTTATGTATATCTGTGGAGAAAATAACAATGTGGAAAACAAGACAGGAATTCTCTACAATGACACTGTAGAGAAATTGAAGGGATGTAGCGCAGCTTGGTAGCGCGTTTGTTTTGGGTACAAAATGTCACGGGTTCAAATCCTGTCATCCCTACTTATTACTGTTCAAAAGACAAAAAATACAAAAGAGCAGTAACGAGGGATCCGTTGAGATCGATTCAAAACAAAAGAGAATCCTTTTCTTTAGGGTCTTATCTAGAAAGCGCTCTTAGTTCAGTTCGGTAGAACGTGGGTCTCCAAAACCCGATGTCGTAGGTTCAAATCCTACAGAGCGTGATTTTTTTCTTTCTTAGATCGTGAAATAAATTCAGTAACTTGTACAGCAATCGGAATTTGACCTCCTGTAAACGAGGAGGTCAATTCAAAAAGGAGATGTTAATTAATCAAAGGTCCAACTGATCACCCCGCCTGTATTGTAAATATGCAGTTACGAATAATCCAGCCAAAGTAATAGGAATTAGGCCTAACACGATTCCAAATAGAGAAACTTCAATCATTTCATTTTGTTTGAAAGGAGAAAAAAATAGGTAATATCTATACCTAAATATTAATCCGAATTGGCACGAATCTCAATGACCAAGAATGGACAATTGGCGCGTTAAGTAACTAATGATTGATTTCATTTCTTTTTATGGATTTTGTTTTTCAAATATTAATTTTAAATAAGTCGTATTTTGCTCAGACCAATCAATAGAGCTGACGTTATAGTTAAAGCCGCTAGTAGAAAACCGAAATAACTGGTTATAGTAAGCATGAAGGAGCTAAATGAATTTTTTTATGCATATAGTTCTAAAGCACTTACCTAAGTTTCTATTTTTTCAAAATAGTAGGATAGGCCAAAATACCAATGGAAAGAAT